TATTTCTCGAAAAAGTGATTCGATTGATGGGATTTGGTATGATACTGATGAGATCGATGAGATTGATATTCAAATATTTCTTCTTAGAACGTATTGATTTGACCCCATAAGCGGGACCACCACCCAATAGCATGTTGCCGCCAGAAGCAGAACCCCGTATTTCTTCCAGAGAATCTCCTAATTGTTCCAGAGCAACTAGAAAGAGATTCTTTAACCAGAAAGAATTCAGTTCAGATGTAGGATACCTATCCAGGAGTTTTCGCAACTCAATCATGTATGATGGAATCATCAAAGATTTGATCTTTTCTAACTCTGTCTGTAACTCACTAGAGGCGCGGAAAACAAAGAGAAGATGTGTACGAACGAGATATCCAGCAACAAGAAGAAAGAAAGGGATTGAATAGAGGAACTCCCAAGCATTTGGTGATCTCAGATGTGTCCATATCAATGGAATGGGTGACTCGTTATTTCGACGAATAATTTCTTCGGACAGAAGAAGATTCTGTAAACACTTACTCGAACTCTCACTTATCAGATTCCATTGTGGAAGAATCGCCCACAATGGAATCTGAGGAATTGGCCATGATATATCTGATCCATGCATAATATCATGAAAAATGGACGCAAATTTTGGACTGCTACTTAGGGAATATTGAAAGGGAATATTCAAAATCAAATCAATATTCTTTTTTAAAAGTTTAAAAGAAAAAGTGCATCCTGTCCAAGTAAGGAACCAGGGCATCATATAGTAGGTTTGGGTTTGGAACAGATTCCATTTTGAGAGATTTGAAGAAGCACTATCTTGTTGAAAGGGTCTACCTACTTCCCCTTTCTCAACGTTTTTATTTAGCCAAAGACTCCGTTCTTTCCTCTTTCCTGATGGTAAATATTTCTCAAAACACGGAGTGTGCATTAAACCCATGTTTGAATTGAAACGGAGATAGTGATGTAATTTTTTCCCTTCTGAATCAGATAGATTCATATCTGAAAGAAAAAGAAGCTGACAATAAGTTCTTTCCAAATTGACTATTTGTTCCTCTGTTAGAGGTGTTCCAGAAATGTCTGGAATCGAGTAAATAGGAACGAATGGATCGGATCGAATTGAAAAATAGAAAGATTTGTACAACTTATACGTTTCGTCACCACTTTGTGGAAAATCGTTAGGGATGAATATGCCAGATACCTGTGACTCAATTGGTGAAATAGTCTCTCTCTCTCCCAAAACTTGTTTTTTTTTACCGATACACAAAAAAAATATTTTGTTACGAATGCACAAGATATTGAGGAATTGTCCATATGTAAAATCATCATTTTTGATACGGTTTTTTTTCACATAAAAATGGAATCCTTTGTTACAATAGAACCAGAAGCGATGGGGATGGTTCAAAAATGGAAGTTTATTTGCTTTATAAAAAGAAGATATCAATGAACTTTTATGAAATGATTTTATGGGATTCAGCCAATTGTCTCGATCGTGGGATATCATTGAGAAATAGGAATCTGTGTTCTCAAAGGATTTCCTGCGATTATTTCTAATATGGAATGAGTCAATCATCCATTTTTGTATCTTATTGAACAAAAATGGTAATATTGTTCCTCCATTGATCAAAAATTTCGATCTTTGGGAAGTATCATGATCATACAATAAGAAGCGTTTCAGTTTATTCAAATAAACGATTTGAACACCTATTGATTCTAACAATTGATTACAGAGTTGATCATTCAGACTTTTCAATTCATAGATGTGGATTTCGGACCTATGAATGGAGATAATCCCGATACTCATAACGAAAAAAGCAAGTGACTTAGACAAAAGGAAAAGTGACTTGGACAAAAAGAGAAGTGACTTGTACAAAAAGAAACGAAGTGACTTGGACAAATCTTGTTTGTCGATAACCTCGGACCAATCAATCGAATATTGATTAATACGTAATCGATCGAACATTACTTGAAAACGGTGTTTCTGTTCAGAAACGAAACGTTCAAAATGTTCCTGGAAATTCTTGCTCCCATTGGACCATTTGTGTCTATATACATTAGGATCCCGATTCGTGGATCTCTCGGTTCGAGAAATAAGAGGATCGAACCGATTCTTTTGAATCTTTTTCAAATTGAATAAATGTTGGTTGATCGTATATTTTATTATAGTTAGATGATTCAGAGTATCATTTCCTATTTGATGCCTTTGAATTCCATATTCGAAATTGCGATCGGATCGATTCATTAAAAAGAATCGATTCGATACATTTCTTATGTACCCACAGGTGCTATATTGGATTTGAATCAGATTTCGGATCAATCTATATTGATTGACTGCCTCCATTATGTTGTTGTTAGCAAATACCACTATTTTTTGTTTTGGATCTTCCCAATCATTCCCGCAGGAGATCCGGACCGATTTTTTTTTTATCTTTCGATAAAAAGATTCATTCTCTTCATAAAAAATAGGAGGTAGAACCAATAAAGATTTCTTTTTCGATTCATCCCTGGAGTTGAATACCTCATTTAATAATTTTTTTTGATCCAATCCGTAGGAATCGATAGACAAGGAAAATCCCTTATGATAGACCAAACCCGGCTCGGTTATTGATAGAGTGAATAGATCTGCCATTTCTTGAAATGTCTCTTCTGATTCAAAATCGTGGTGTAACCCGTATACCCCCTTGTTCCGGTCATGGAATAGATGAAATAAATCAAGAAATGCATTTTCGTTCAAGAATGAAATTTTATTGGAACTGTCCATATCCGGTTCATCCTTCGGAACCCTATCCCATCCCGGATCTACTGAAATAGGATGAACTGAGACGGTATTTTGTAAATACGTAATTATCTTGAATATATCAACTATTTCTTTATTTTCCGATCGCCTGGAAGGGACAAAAGAAACACCTTGTTGTTTATTCAACAATTTCTGATCTCTAGTCGACCTCTCAGTAGGATTCGAAACCAGATGAAGTTCTGACCATCTATCAGAGAAAAAAGAACGAATTGATCTTGTAGTATTCCCAAGAAATTCTTCGATTTCTTCTGGAAGCAGATGATTATTCATCTCCTTCTCACGTTCCGCGAATAGCCGAGCCGTTGAGGAATATCTAGAAAGGCATTTCGGGAATCGATCTGATTTTATCTCTCTTCGTTCCGTTTGAACAAAGGAAGTATCCAAAAGAATTGATCTTTCTTTTAGTTGATGAATCTTTGTTTGATTGATCAATGTGTGATATTCCGAATCCTCATTACTAATGGAATTGAACGGGTCTCTGGATTGATCAGAAGATTCTTTCAATTGGCTAGAATCCGTTACTTGAAAGAAAAAAGATCTTGTGGAATCATATTGAATATTTGACAATACATTCCATACCTTGCTAAAAAACCGATCCTTGTTTACCAACCACACATTGTTTAACCAAATCAAATTATCTCTCGAGCCGTTCCTCAAAAAATCCGATTTGTGCTGATTCTTCCCCCAAATAACAAGGAGATCTTGGCGGAATTGCCACATATGAAATTGAGCACAATTTTGCAAAAAAATACGCCACTTGTTTCTCGAGAGGAGATGGGAAACATGTTCAATATCGTTTGATTGAATAGTCGCCTCAGCTCCTTGTTGTTTGAAGAAACCCTCCGCCTCAATGGGTCTTTTTTCACGAAAAGCAGACATAAGATAACAAATCAAGTGTTTCACTAAGATTTCGAATAGCTGTCCCGAATTCAAGTTGATTCTGTTTCGCTTCTTAATCGGAGAAAGGCGATCAAAGAATTTCCAATCATGGTTCTTGTGGATCGGATCATCCGTATAGGATACAAAAAGAAACTCCAGATATTTTATATCTTTCTCTTTGAATGAGATCTCAATTCCAGCTACGATTTCATTAGATATCTTACGACTAGAATGCCTCTTTTTTCCGATCTGGTTCCTCCACCGCCGCGAACCCCAATTAGATTCAGACACGATATACTTTTTAGTTATTGGGAGAACCAAAGTACTCTCTTTCGGATCCATGAAACAACTCTCATAGATCTTTTTCCCTTTTGGAAGATAGAGGAGCGAAACAATCAACCTATTGAGATTGGAAGACCAAAAAGATTCTTTCAATGTATCATTTTTGGGTCCAATGGAATTCATAGGGATAGGAAGAAGCCCCATCATCAAATAGAGATTTTTTCTTTCGACCCTATTTCGACTGTTAGTACTATATATAAGGAATATAAGGACCACTACTACAAGCAGTACTACACTTTTGATTGTGAAATATCGAGTGCTTATTGAACCTTGTGAATCACGTGAAAGTAGGACACTCAAAATTCGGGGATCAAAGAGTTTTATAAAGCGCTCTTCGTGGAAAAAAATGGGAGTGAAAGATCCCACCGAATCGAATTTGGTCCACGAATCTACGAAATCATGAGAATTCTTGATCCCTCTCAATTCGGATTTGAATGGAGGGCCTCTCATTGATGACTCCTAAAGATTTCAATTCAATTGAAATTGGGTCATTCATAAGGTAAAATGACCTCAATTATAAAGCATCCATGGCTGAGTGGTTAAAGCACCCAACTCATAATTGGCGAACTCGCGGGTTCAATTCCTGCTGGATGCAGGCCAACGAAAAAAAAAAAAAAAATCAATTCAATAAAGCTAAGTCGAGTGGAATTGGCTCCGTATCAATGGAATCTCATCATCCATACATAACGAATTGGTATGGTATATTCATACCAACCATAACATATGAATAGTAAGAACTAGAGTATTCTTATCGATACCAGAACTGGTGGGGAATAAAGTAGATTTATGGATGGAATCAAATATGCAGTCTTTACAGAAAAAAGTATTCGGTTATTGGGGAACAATCAATATACTTCTAATGTCGAATCAGGATCAACTAGGACAGAAATAAAGCATTGGGTCGAACTCTTCTTTGGCGTCAAAGTAATAGCTATAAATAGTCATCGACTCCGGGGAAAGGGTAGAAGAGTGGGACCTATTATGGGACATAGAATGCATTACAGACGTATGATCATTACGCTTCAACCGGGTTATTCTATTCTACCTCTTTCTTATAGAGAAAAGAACTTCACTTAAGTAAAAAAAAAAAAAAAATACTAAATAACACGGCGATACATTTATACAAAACTTCTACCCCGAGCATACGCAATGGATCCGTAGACAGTCAAGTGAAACCCAATCCGCGAAATAATTTGATCTATGGACAGCATCGTTGTGGTAAAGGTCGTAATTCCAGAGGAATCATTACCGCAAGGCATAGAGGAGGAGGTCATAAGCGTCTATACCGTAAAATCGATTTTCGACGGAATGAAAAAGACATATCTGCTAGAATCGTAACCATAGAATATGACCCTAATCGAAATGCATACATTTGTCTCATACACTATGGAGATGGTGAGAAAAGATATATTTTACATCCCAGAGGGGCTATAATTGGAGATACCATTGTTTCCGGTACAGAAGTTCCTATATCAATGGGAAATGCCCTACCTTTGAGTGCGGTTTGAGCTAGTGATTTACGTAATTGGAAGTAACCAATTAGGTTTACAACGAAACCTAGAAATTGATCACTGATCCAATTTGAGTACCTCTACGGGATAGACCTCAACAGAAAACTGAAGAGTAACGGCAGCAAGTGATTGAGTTCAGTAGTTCCTCATATAAAATTATTGACTCTAAAGATATGGTAATATGGAGAAGACAAAATTGTTTAAAGCACGGACAGAAGTGGAAGCGTCCCTTGTTTCAAAGAGAAGAGGACGGGTTATTCACATTTCATTTGATGGTCAGAGGCGAATTGAAAGCTAAGCAGTGGTAATTCTAAAAATCCCCCCCGGGAAAAATAGAGATGTCTCCTACGTTACCCGTAATATGTGGAAGTATCGACGTAATTTCATAGAATCATTCTGTCTGAATGCTACATGAAGAACATAAGCCAGATGACGAAACAGAGAGACCTAGGATGGATAAGATCATAACATGAGTGATTTGGCAGATTTGAATTCCTATATATCCACCCGTGTGATACTTCATCATATGATTCATATAAGATTCATCTGTCTACATATCATCATATACATCCAGAAAGCCGTATGCTTTGGAAGAAGCTTGTACGGTTTGGGAAGGGGTTTTATTGATCAAAAAGAAAAATCTACTTCAACCTATATGCCTTTAGGCACAGCCATACATAACATAGAAATCACACTTGGAAAGGGTGGACAATTAGCTAGAGCAGCAGGTGCTGTAGCGAAACTGATTGCGAAAGAGGGTAAATTGGTCACATTAAGATTTCCATCCGGGGAGGTCCGTTTGATATCCAAAAACTGCTCAGCAACAGTCGGACAAGTGGGTAATGTTGGGGTGAATCAGAAAAGTTTGGGTAGAGCCGGATCTAAGTGTTGGCTAGGTAAGCGTCCTGTAGTAAGAGGGGTAGTTATGAACCCTGTAGACCATCCCCATGGGGGTGGTGAAGGGAGGGCCCCGATTGGTAGAAAAAAACCCACAACCCCTTGGGGTTATCCTGCGCTTGGAAGAAGAAGTAGGAAAAGGAAGAAATATAGTAATAGTTTTATTATTCGTCGCCGTAAATAGGAATATTCAAAATCAAATCAATATTCTTTTTTACTCGTCTTTTCAAAAAAAAAAAAGGAGTAATAAGCCGTGACGCGTTCACTAAAAAAAAATCCTTTTGTAGCTAATCATTTATTGGAAAAAATAGAGAAGCTCAACATGAGAGAGGAAAAAGAGATAATAGTAACTTGGTCCCGGGCATCTACCATTATACCCACAATGATCGGCAATACAATTGCCATTCATAACGGAAAGGCACATTTACCTATTTATATAACAGATCGTATGGTGGGTCAAAAATTGGGAGAATTTGCACCTACTCTTACTTTCCGGGGACACGCGAGAAACGATACTAGATCTCTCCGTTAATCAAATAAAGTGAAATAGGTGCTCATCGTTCATTGGTGGGAGGTGAACCTTATGTCAAAGTGGAGAAAGTGGAAGAAGACCTTGAAAAAGCAGAAGATGAAGAGGTACTCGAGTACACAAGTACAAGTTTTAGCTCAACATATATGTATGTCTGCTCACAAAGCACGAAGAGTTATTGATCAGATTCGTGGGCATTCCTATGAGAAAACACTTATGTTACTGGAACTCATGCCTTATCGAGCATTTTTTCCCATTTTTAAAGTGGTTTATTCTGCGGCAGCAAATGCGAGTCACAATAAAGGTTTCAACGAAGCTGATTCAGTCATTAGTAAAGCCGAAGTCAATGGGGGTACTGTCGTGAAAAAGTTAAAACCCAGGGCTAAAGGACGCAGTTATCCGATAGAAAAACCCACCTGTCATATAATTATTGTATTGAAGGATAGATCTAAAAAGAAAACAGACCGGGATCTATTTTTAGAAACAAAAAATGTATGGAGAGATCCTATAATAGAAAGATATATAGAGAAGGAGAGAGAGAGAGAAAAAAAAGATGGGTCAAAAAATAAATCCACTTGGTTTCCGCCTTGGCGAAAACCAAAGTCATCGTTCCCTTTGGTTCGCACAACCCAAAAGTTATTACATAGGTCTCCAGGAAGATGAAAAAATACGGGATTGTATCAAGATATATGTACAAAAAAATATAAGAGTATCTTCAAGTTTCGAAGGAATTGGAATTGCACACATAGAGATTCAAAAAAAAATGGATCTGATCCAGGTCATAATCTATATTGGATTCCCAAATTTGTTAATAGAAGGCCAAACACGAGGAATCGAAGAATTACAAATCAATGTACAAAAGGGGCTTCATTTCGTGAATCGGAGACTTAACATTGCTATCGCAAGAGTTGCAAAACCTTATGGACAACCTAATATTCTTGCAGAATATATAGCTATACAATTAAAGAATAGAGTTTCGTTTCGAAAGGCAATGAAAAAAGCTATTGAATTAACTGAACAAGCAGACACAAAAGGAATTCAAGTGGAAATTGCAGGGCGTATCGACGGAAAAGAAATTGCACGTGTCGAATGGATCAGAGAAGGTAGGGTTCCCCTCCAAACCATTCGAGCTAAAATTGATCATTGTTCCTATCCAGTTCGAACTGCCTATGGGGTATTGGGCATCAAAATTTGGATATTTGTAGACGAGCAATAATGGGCCCTTCCTTTGCTTGCCATTCTATTCAGTGATAGAACAAAAACTACAAACTATTCTTTTTCACTTCAATAAAAAAAAAAAAAATGAAAAATGAGCAATTCTAATTCTATAGGGTTGAATAAAAATTTGATTGACCGTTTGGTAGAACTGCTATGCTTAGTGTGTGACTCGTTGGTTTTTTATTTAAAGTTGGGATTCAAAAAAAAAAAGACCAGCCCCTAACTAATAACTATAAGAACTAGTAACCAACTCATTGCTTTGTATTATTGAGATCCAAGGGACCAGTCGCCATATGATGTATCGATCATATAGTTGTAGCAACTGAAATCTTTTTTTCCATAAAGGAAAAAATCCATTTATGGGTTTGAAAGGGAAAGGAAAATAGAGGGATGTGGGTAAATGGAAGGGCGAGAGAAAGAGAGAAGGAGAATCTCCATGATATATGATTCCAATATGTATGGTCTATCAATCATATCATAAAAGGCAGTGTGATAAAGCATCAATACTGATTCGTCCATAATTAGATGAATATGGTTCATAAGAAAAATACAAATAACAAATAATAAGGAGCCTTGAGTCAATAGAGACTAAGGAGATTGGCTCGGGAACGAATTTAATTAGGAGCTCCATTGCATAGTTCAGGCCTAGCCATTAATGGAAAAGCTATGGGAACGACGGAACCTGTGACTGCAGAAGATTCTATTGAAAACGAATCCTAATGATTCATTGGGTGGGATGGCGGAATCAACCAGGAATCAGTTGATTTATTCTGATAGGTCATGGGTTCACCCTACGAATGAAGCAAATATAGAAAAGAGTAAATATTCGCCCGCGAAACCATTATTGGATTGCAGTATTTTGACGGATTCGGTAAAGGTCAAGGATTCATTTTCAAAAGAAAGGCATTATCCCATATAAATAGAAATATCCGTCTAGCCATATATACAAGATATACGGATTCCTGTGTTACAGATTAAATATCAATAAATCCCATGATTCAGTGTATTATTCATTACATTAAATAAATATACATTTGTAATATTATTGAATCATTTCATTCGCGAGGAGCTGGATGAGAAGAAATTCTCATGTCCGGTTCTGCAGTAGAGATGGGATTGAGAAACAACCATCAACTATAACCCCAAAAGAACCAGATTCCGTAAACAACATAGAGGAAGAATGAAGGGAATATCTTATCGAGGCAATCATATTTGTTTCGGTAGATACGCTCTTCAGGCACGTGAACCCGCTTGGATCACATCTAGACAAATAGAAGCAGGACGACGGGCAATGACACGATATGCGCGCCGTGGTGGAAAAATATGGGTACGTATATTTCCCGACAAACCCGTTACAGTAAGACCTACCGAAACACGTATGGGTTCGGGGAAAGGGTCTCCCGAATATTGGGTATCTGTCGTTAAACCCGGTCGAATACTTTATGAAATGGGCGGAGTATCGGAAACTGTAGCCAGAGCAGCTATTTCAATAGCTGCGTGCAAAATGCCTATACGAACTCAATTCATTATCGCGTGATAGGTATGTGAAGGGTCTTTGTGATGAAAAATACAATCGCAGATTTTTTGATTTCTGGGCAGACAATATTTCTCTCTTTTTCCTTTGCCTTTTGCATTGAAAGAGCAGATTCAAAAAAAAAAAAATGATTCAACCTCAGACCCATTTGAATGTAGCAGACAACAGCGGGGCTCGAGAATTGATGTGTATTCGAATCATAGGAGCTAGCAATCAACGGTATGCTCATATTGGTGACGTTATTATTGCTGTAATCAAAGAAGCAGTGCCAAATATGCCTCTCGAAAGATCAGAAGTGATCAGAGCTGTAATTGTACGTACATGTACAGAACTCAAACGTGACAACGGTATGATAATACAATATGATGACAATGCAGCGGTTGTCATTGATCAAGAAGGAAATCCAAAAGGAACTCGAGTTTTTGGAGCGATCGCTCGGGAATTGAGACAGTTGAATTTCACTAAAATAGTCTCATTAGCTCCTGAAGTCTTATAAATACTAGTAGATGAGACCATGATAGAGTATAGTAAGGTCTCTGAAATAGATCACGTTAGTAGATTGTGTTTCACGCATATACCTTTAATAATTCATAAATAAATAAGAAAAAATGAAAAAAAAAAAGGAACATGTTGATTATATCAAAACTGGGAGGCACCCATAATTCTAGTCCGTCATGGGTAGGGACACTCTTGCCGATATAATAACTTCTATAAAAAATGCTAACCTGAATAAAAAAGGAACGGTTCGAATAGCATCTACTAATATCACCGAAAACATTGTTAAAATACTTCTACAAGAAGGGTTTATTGAAAATGTTAGGAAACATCGGGAAAACAACAAATATTTCTTGGTTTCAACCCTGCGACATAGAAGGAATAGGAAAGGAACATATAGAAATTTTTTAAAGTGTATCAGTCGACCCGGTCTACGAATCTATTCCAACCATCAACAAATTCCTAGGATTTTAGGTGGAATCGGGATCGTAATTCTTTCTACTTCTCGAGGTATAATGACAGATCGAGAAGCTCGACTAGCAGGAATTGGGGGAGAAATTTTGTATTATATCTGGTGATCCTTCTGGTATCCGAATTTGATCCGTAACTTGCTATTTTTCCAAAATAGAGGAAAGACGAATTGTCTACTATTTCTCTTTCTCCATTAGTTGATTACTCCTTCTCCATTAGTTGATACTTCAAGGGGGTTGCCTGGAATGAAAGAACAAAAATTGATTCACGAAGGTTTAATTACTGAATCACTTCCCAATGGTATGTTCCGAGTTCGTTTAGATAATGAAGATCTGGTTCTAGGTTATGTTTCGGGGAGGATCCGACGGAGTTTTATACGGATACTACCAGGAGATAGAGTCAAAATCGAAGTAAGTCGTTATGATTCAACTAGGGGACGTATAATTTATAGACTTCGCAACAAAGATTCGAATGATTAGGTGACTTTTTATTTGAATTTAAGCATTCCTTTCATGGGGATACAATTCCAGGTTCCAAATTTCAAGAGACTTATTTTCTTCCAAGGAGTATATTCGGAATTAAGGAATGACAAATATGAAAATAAGGGCCTCCATTCGTAAAATTTGTGAAAAATGTCGACGGATCCGTAGGCGGGGACGAATTATAGTAATTTGTTCCAATCCGAGACATAAACAGAAACAGGGGTAATCTTTCTAAAAAGGGACTTTCTAAACGGCCCGATGTACAAATAAAGGATCTGTTTTGACATGAAATGGATATATCCGTATATCTCTGACTCATATTTATGAGATGCTAAAATATGACAAAACCTATACCAAGAGTTGGTTCACATAGGAATGGGCGTATTGGTTCACGTAAGAATGGACATAGAATACAAAAAGGAGTTATTCATGTTCAAGCGAGTTTCAACAATACCATTGTGACTGTTACAGATGTAATAGGTCGGGTGGTTTCTTGGTCCTCTGCCGGTACTTGTGGATTTAAAGGCACAAGAAGAGGGACGCCGTTTGCTGCTCAAACCGCAGCAGGAAATGCTATTCGTACAGCAGTGGATCAGGGTATGCAACGAGCAGAAGTCATGATAAAAGGCCCTGGTCTCGGAAGAGATGCAGCATTACGAGCCATTCGTAGAAGCGGTATACTATTAAGTTTCGTACGTGACGTAACCCCTATGCCACATAATGGATGTAGGCCTCCTAAAAAAAGACGTGTGTAGAAATAAGAATTGAATGGATTGCAAGAGAAATAAATGATTCAATGATCTGATCAAACAATAAATAATATTAGTATGGTTCGAGAAGAAGTAGCAGTATCCACTCGGACATTAAAGTGGAAGTGTGTTGAATCGAGAACAGACAGTAAACGTCTTTATTATGGCCGTTTCGTCCTGTCCCCGCTTATGAAAGGTCAAGCAGATACGATAGGTATTGTGATGCGAAAGGCTTTACTTGGAGAAATAGAGGGAACATGTATCACACGTGCAAAATCTGAGAAGGTACCACATGAATATTCTACGACAGTTGGTATCGAAGAATCAGTACATGAAATTTTAATGAATTTGAAAGAAATTGTATTGAGAAGTCATCTGTATGGAACTCGTGACGCATCCATTTGCGTCAGGGGTCCTAAATACGTAACTGCTCAAGATATCATCCCACCGCCTTCTGTGGAAATAGTCGATACTACACAGCATATAGCTAGCCTGACGGAGCCAATTAATTTGTGTATTGAATTAATAATCGAGAGGGATCGAGGATATCGTATGAAATCCCCCAATAACTATCAAGATGGAAGTTATCCTATAGATGCTGTATCCATGCCTGT